TAATGAAGTGCCTGAAAATAAGGATTATTTTGATAGAATAAATTATGCGAGACCCGCCTTCATTTACACCTAATAGAATCAAACTATTTCTAAAAATATCAAAAATTTTTATACCTCATATATTAAAATGTAAAAAAGATAAGCTAATAAAGCTACAGGGTTCATACCCCTCTCATGAAAGTTTTAACCTTTCTCTTTTTAATAAATAAAATTTATAAAATGCTATTCTCAACTACATTGATTACAAGAGTAATCATCACTATTTCTTCATTCTCCTGGATAGGAATATGAATTGGTTTAGAAATAAACTTATTATCTATTATCCCTATAATAAATAATAAAATAAATCTATTCAGATCAGAAACATCCGTAAAATATCTTATTGTACAAGCATTAGCTTCATCAATTTTATTAATATCAATTATTTTATTTTCAATAAATTGACACAATTTATCCTCAACATTAATATTTAATTCTTCCTTACTAATAAAGATAGGTGCAGCCCCATTCCATTATTGGTTTCCTGAAATTCTAGAAGGATTAAGATGAATAAATAGACTAATCATAATAACTATCCAAAAAATTGCCCCTATAATTATTTTTATTATAAATTCAGTCCTTTTTACTAGAATTATTATCCTAATAAGAATATTAATCAGAGGAGTTCTTGGTATTAATCAAACAAGAATACGAAAACTTTTAGCCTATTCATCAATTAACCATATTAGATGAATACTAGCATCTTTAATGTATATAAAATCCCTATGATTAATCTATTTTTCAATTTATTCAATTATTTCACTAAATATAGTTATTTTCCTAAACAAATTTAAAATTTTTTATTTAAAACATTTAACCTCTTTTTCTAAAAACTCTATAATAAAATTTTTTTTAATAATAAATTTATTTTCACTTGGTGGATTACCACCTTTTTTAGGATTTTTCCCTAAATGAATTATTATTCAAATTTTAATTACAAATAATTCATTTACAATAAGATTTCTAATAATTATAATAACATTAATTGTTCTATTTTTCTATATACGAATTACTTTAAATAGTTTAATAATAATTAATACTCAAATTAACTTTAAACTAAACACTAATCATAATACCTACTGAATAATTTTTTTTAACTCCCTATCTATTAATAGATTAATTTTTTATACACTAATAATTAACTTATTATAAGGATTTAAGTTAAAAAAACTCGGAACCTTCAAAGTTCCCAATAAGGCCACAGCTTTAAGCCTTAAGGTCCAATAAAACCAAGAATTTAGTAACTAACCCTATAGGATGAATATCATCCCTTCGACAGATTAAGTTCTTGAACTTGTAAAAATTCTATGCTAACTTTATTCCCTTAAAAATGAAACAGATTACCCCTTAATCTATTTTAAAATGATTATTAAGAATTTTTTTTTAAAAAAAATAAAATCATTTCGAGATCACTCATTAAAATCATCTTAATCCATAAAATTTAATCATCTATATAAACCTAATCTAAACTTAAAATTACTTAATTTCCCTAATTAAGTAATATAAAATTTGAATATACCACTAATCAAATTTTTTAAAAATAAAATTAAACACTTTATTTTTAATTCTCTCATTGAAATATCTAAACAATCTTAAATTAACATATAAGCTTAAGAAATTATTCACCTTTGAATTTGCAATTCAAAATCATTTTTGACTATTAAACTTTTACAAGCTGGTAAAAGAGAGAAAATACTCACATAAATAAATTTACAGTTTATTACCTTATTTCGGCCATTTTACCGAATAAATGACTTTTTTCAACAAACCACAAAGATATCGGTACATTATACTTTATTTTTGGCGCATGATCCGGAATAGTAGGAACCTCTCTTAGGCTATTAATTCGAACAGAATTAGGAAGACCAGGAAGATTCATCGGAAATGACCAAATCTATAATGTAGTCGTAACAGCACATGCTTTTATCATAATTTTTTTCATAGTTATGCCAATTATAATTGGAGGATTTGGAAACTGATTAGTCCCACTAATATTAGGAGCACCAGATATAGCATTTCCTCGAATAAATAACATAAGATTCTGACTACTTCCACCTTCCCTAACTCTTCTTTTAATAAGAAGAATTGTAGAAAGAGGAGCTGGAACTGGTTGAACTGTATACCCTCCCCTATCTGCCAATATTTCCCATAGAGGATCATCAGTTGATTTAGCAATCTTCAGCTTACATTTAGCCGGAATTTCCTCAATTTTAGGGGCCGTAAATTTTATTACTACAATTATTAATATACGATCTCCAGGAATATCTTTTGATAAAATACCCCTATTTGTATGATCTGTAGCTATCACTGCCCTTCTTTTATTACTATCTCTTCCTGTTTTAGCAGGTGCCATTACAATATTATTAACAGATCGAAACCTAAATACATCTTTTTTCGATCCTGCAGGAGGAGGAGATCCTATCTTATACCAACACTTATTTTGATTTTTTGGTCATCCTGAAGTATATATTTTAATTCTCCCAGGATTTGGCTTAATCTCCCATATTATTAGACAAGAAAGAGGAAAAAAAGAAACTTTTGGAGCCCTTGGAATAATTTACGCCATAATAGCTATTGGTTTATTAGGATTTGTTGTATGAGCCCATCATATATTTACTGTGGGCATAGATGTAGATACTCGAGCTTATTTTACATCTGCCACAATAATTATTGCAGTACCAACCGGTATTAAAATTTTTAGCTGATTAGCCACTTTACATGGAACACAAATTAAGTACACACCTTCAATACTATGGGCCTTGGGATTTGTATTTCTTTTCACAATTGGAGGTCTTACAGGAGTAATCTTAGCAAATTCATCAATTGATATTATTTTACATGACACATACTATGTAGTTGCACATTTTCACTATGTTCTTTCTATGGGAGCTGTCTTTGCCATTATAGCTGGAATAGTTCACTGATTCCCCCTATTTACAGGAATTACCTTAAATTCATTCATACTAAAAATTCAATTTTTAATAATATTTATTGGAGTTAATTTAACATTTTTCCCTCAACATTTTTTAGGATTAGGGGGCATACCTCGACGTTATTCTGACTACCCAGATGCTTATTCAGCATGAAATATACTATCTTCAATAGGATCTCTTATTTCATTAACAGCAACAGTCTTTTTTCTATTTATTTTATGAGAAAGAATATCATCTATGCGAAAAAGACTAATCCCAATAAATTTATCTTCTTCTATTGAATGGTTACAATCCATGCCACCAGCTGAACATAGATATTCTGAATTACCGATATTAACCAATTTCTAATATGGCAGATTAGTGCAATGAACTTAAACCTCATATATAAAGGTTACATCTTTTTTTAGAAATTGCTACCTGAATAAACTTATTTACGTTACAAGACGCTACATCACCTTTAATAGAACAATTAATAATATTTCATGATCATACAATAATAATTTTATTAATAATTACCGTTTTAGTTGGATACTTAATGATAATATTAATTTATAATAAATTAAATTATCGATTCTTACTCGAAGGTCAAATAATTGAAGTAATCTGAACAATTTTACCAGCAGTTACTTTAATTTTTATTGCATTTCCCTCTCTTCACTTACTTTATCTCCTAGATGAAATTAATAACCCCTTAATCTCAATTAAAACAATTGGTCATCAATGATACTGATCATATGAATATACAGATTTCAAAAATATTGAGTTTGACTCATATATAATCAATACCAATGATTTAAAAATAAATAGATTTCGTCTATTAGATGTTGATAACCGAATAATTATCCCCTATAATTCCCAAATTCGTCTTTTAGTAACAGCTGCAGATGTTCTTCATTCATGAACAATCCCGTCATTAAGAGTAAAAATTGATGCAACACCAGGACGACTAAACCAAACAAGATTTTTAATTAATCGAACAGGACTTTTATTCGGACAATGTTCAGAAATTTGCGGAGCAAATCACAGATTCATACCAATTTCTATTGAAAGAATTTCTCCTAAATTTTTTATTAAATGAATTAACAATATAAATTAATATCATTAGATGACTGAAAGCAAAGTACTGGTCTCTTAAACCATGTTATAATAAATTAGCACTTATTTCTAATGAATAAGTTTAGTTAAAATATAACATTAAATTGTCATTTTAAAATTATTATAAATAATAACTTTTAATTCCTCAAATAGCCCCCATAAATTGACTAGTTCTATTTTTCTTTTTTATATTTATCTTAATAATATTTAATTCATTAAATTATTTCTCATTTTTTTATAATAATAATAATAAACTTCTTAAAAATAACATCAATAAAAAAATCAATTGAAAATGATAACAAACCTATTTTCTAGATTTGACCCATCAACAAATTTTTTTTTACCTCTAAATTGATTAAGTACATTTTTAGGAATAATAATTATACCCCCTATATTTTGATTAATCCCATCTCGAACAAATTTCTTATGAACTAAAATTATTTCAACTCTTCATACAGAATTTAATACACTAATTAATAACAATAATTTAAAAGGAATAACTCTTATATTTATTTCACTTTTCAGAATTATTATATATAACAATTTCTTAGGTTTATTTCCTTATATTTTCACAAGAACAAGACATTTAATTTTAACATTAACTCTTTCCCTACCTTTATGATTAAGATTTATAATTTATGGATGATTAAATAACTCAATTCATATATTTGTACACCTAGTTCCTCAAGGAACTCCCCCTATTCTTATACCATTTATAGTATGTATTGAAACTATTGGAAATATAATTCGTCCAGGAACTTTAGCAGTACGACTTGCCGCAAATATAATTGCAGGACATTTACTACTAACTTTACTAGGAAACATTGGTCCTTCTGCATCATTTTTAATCATTAATTTAGTTATTATTGCACAAATAATAATCCTAATTCTTGAAGCAGCAGTATCAATGATCCAATCATATGTATTTGCTATATTAAGAATTTTATACTCCAGAGAAGTAAATTAATGATACATAAAAATCACCCCTACCATCTTGTAGATTACAGCCCTTGACCAATTTTAGGTGCACTAAGAGCAATAATTTTAATAATTGGATTAATTAAATGATTCCACTGTTACAATAATAATCTATTTATCTTAGGACTTATCACTACTATTATAATTATATACCAATGATGACGAGATATCTCCCGAGAAGGAACTTTCCAAGGATTACATACATTTACTGTCACAATAGGATTACGTTGAGGTATAATTTTATTTATTGCATCAGAAGTATTTTTCTTCATTTCATTTTTTTGAAGATTTTTTCATAGAAGACTATCCCCCTCTATTGAACTAGGAATGATATGACCCCCCAAAGGAATTACTACATTTAACCCAATTCAAATTCCCCTACTTAACACTTTAATTCTTTTAACTTCAGGACTAACAGTAACATGAGCTCATCATAGAATAATTGAAAATGACTTCAAAACTACTTATCATGGATTAATAATAACTGTATTATTAGGAATTTATTTTACTTTACTTCAAGCATACGAATATATAGAAGCCCCATTTTCTATCTCTGATTCAACCTATGGTTCATCATTTTTTATAGCAACAGGATTTCACGGACTTCATGTAATTATCGGAACAACCTTTTTACTTGTATGCTTAATGCGACATCTTAACAACCATTTCTCAAATATCCACCACTTTGGATTTGAGGCCGCAGCCTGATACTGACATTTTGTAGATGTAGTTTGATTATTCCTATATATTTCTATTTATTGATGAGGTAGATAATATTTATATAATATAAACATTATTTTTAACTTCCAATTAAAAAATCTAAAATAAACCTTAGTATAAATAATTATATTAATATTAATAATCTCAATATGTATATTATTATTAACTTCAATTATAATAATAATTTCATCATTAATTTCTAAAAAAACTTTTATTGACCGAGAAAAAAGATCTCCATTTGAATGTGGTTTTGATCCAAAAAGATCCCCCCGACTTCCATTTTCTCTTCAATTTTTTCTTATTGCCGTAATTTTCTTAATTTTTGATGTAGAAATCACTCTACTTATCCCTTTAATTTTAATCCTAAAAATATCAAGAATAATTATAATAATAATTCTAAGAAATCTATTTTTCTTAATCCTCATTTTAGGGACATACCACGAATGATCCCAAGGAGCATTAAATTGATCCTTAAATTAAGGATTATAGTTAATTAATAACATTTAATTTGCATTTAAAAATTATTGAAAAATCAATTTATCTTAAATAAGAAGTAAAATATTACATTTAGTTTCGACCTAAAAATTTGATGATCAAATCCTTATTTAATTGAAACCAAAAAGAGGTATATCATTGTTAATGATATCAATGAGAATTCTCCAATTAAAGAATTAAAAAACCAAGAAAAAGCTTCTAACTTATTTCTTTAACAGTGTAACTCTGTTATTAATTCTAATTTACATAGTTTAACAAAAACATTACATTTTCAATGTAAAATTAAATTTTATTTTATAAATATTCAAAAGTGGACTCCACTTCCATAATATCTTCAATATTATGCTCTTTATAAGCTATATGAATAAATAATATAAAACAAAAAATAAATATATAATACAAATAAAATTATACAAATCTTTAAATTATTATAAAATAAAACTTGTCTAAATTTAGATATATGCTTAATACCCAAATATAGCCCCTGAGCTCCTAAAAATTCAGATCAACCCTGATCTATAGACTTAAAAATAATACGCCCCAATCAAATAGGATAAAAATTAACCCCAAAAGTTGAAAAAAAGGGCATATTTCACATAGACCTAAGAAATATTCTAATCTTATAAAAATAAAAAGAATTTAATTTATATCTAACAAAAAATTTTGAAACTTCATATCCTAAAGCACCCCCTAACAAAGTCACTAATAAAGCCATTAATTTTATAAATAAAGGAAGACAAATAAAATAAGGTAATGAAAATATTAATCATATAATAACTCTCCCCCCAAAAATAACTATTACAAGTAATCCTATTATTCTAAAAAGTATTTTAAACCTTGAATCTCTAATTATATTAACCCTTATAAATATATAACCCCCAATCATAGTATAATACATTAATCGAATAGTGTATATTATAGTTAAACCTGTAGATAAATAAAAGATTATATAAATATAAATATTCAAAATATTTAATCTTATAATCTCCAAAATTAAATCCTTTGAATAAAACCCAGCTAAAAAAGGAAACCCACATAATGATAAATTAGAAATATTAAATATAACACAAGTTAAAGGCATTTTATACACTAAACCTCCCATATATCGAATATCTTGATTATTTATATAATTATGAATAATAACTCCAGCACACATAAATAATAAGGCCTTAAACAAAGCATGTATTAATAAATGAAAAAAAGCCATATTAACACCACCCATAAAAATAATTCTAATTATAAGTCCTAACTGACTTAAAGTAGACAAGGCAATAATTTTCTTTAAATCTATTTCAAAATTAGCTGCTAATCCAGCCATAAATATAGTTAAACTTCTAATAAACAAACCCAACAATAATACTCTAGACCTTAAACACTCATAAAACCGAATCAATAAATAAACTCCAGCAGTTACTAATGTTGAAGAATGAACTAAAGATGACACAGGAGTTGGTGCTGCTATAGCAGCAGGTAATCAAGAAGAAAAAGGAATTTGAGCCCTTTTAGTAAAAGCAGCCAATAATACTAAAAACGCAACAACTTGTATAAAAAAATCTTCCTTCATAATTGATAAATAAAAAATATAATTTCAACTGCCATAATTTATTATTCAAGCAATAGCTACTAATAGGGCAACATCACCAATACGATTAGATAAGGCAGTCAATATACCTGCATTATAAGACTTAAAATTCTGATAATAAATCACCAAACAATAAGAAACTAAGCCCAACCCATCTCAACCTAACAAAATCCTAATTAAATTAGGCCTAATAATCAATAAGACTATAGATAAAACAAATATACAAACAAGATAAATAAACCGTTTAATGTATATATCACCTAGCATATACTCCTCACTATAATTAATTACTATTCTAGAAATAAACAAAACAAATCTTATGAATATTAATGAAATTCAATCAAGTAAAACTACCATATAAATCTCTGTTCTATTAATACTTAATAACTGAAATTCTATAATTTTAATTATATCTAAAATTAAAAATTTAAGACTTATAAAAAAAAATAAAATTCTAAATAATAAAAAACCTAAAAAATAAATTTTGCAAATCTTAATTATTTAAGACAAAAATTGTATCATTGAAATCACAAATCAATATTTTAATTAAACTACTTAAATAAACTCATAAAACTAAATACTCCCCCTTTAAAATTAATAAATTAAGAGGTAATCAATGTAATATTAATAATAAAAATTCTCGTACCTTAATTCTATAAAATCTGTACATACCCTTAAAAATTATGCCATGCTGAGAATACGAATATAAATATAATGAATAAACAGCTCTAAAAAAAGAAATAAAAATTAATAAAAAAATTAAATTAAAATTTCACCTAATCAATCTATTTAATAAAATAATTTCCCTTAATAAATTCAATGAAGGAGGAGCTGCTATATTAGAAGATAATAATAAAAATCACCATAAACTAAGAGAAGGAGCTAAATTAATAAGCCCCTTATTCAAAAATAATCTTCGCCTTATAACTCGCTCATAAGAAATATTAGCTAAACAAAACAAACCTGAAGAGCACAATCCATGAGCCACTATTATCCTTAATGCACCCACTAATCCCCAATAATTTAATGTTAAAATACCTCTCAATACCAACCTCATATGTGCCACTGAAGAATAAGCAATTAAAGATTTTATATCTCTCTGACGAATACAAATAAAAGAAACTATTACTCCCCCTAACAAACTTAAAATAATTACATAATAGTTTAAAGAAATATTTACTTTTAAAAACAAAGGAATTACACGTACTATGCCATATCCCCCTAATTTCAATATAACCCCCGCTAAAATTATAGACCCTGAAATTGGGGCCTCTACATGTGCCTTAGGCAACCATAAATGAACTATATATATAGGCATCTTAATCAAAAAAACTACATTTATAAATAAATATAAAAAATATGAATCTAATGTTTTATATAAAAAAAAAAACATTAAAGAATTATTAATCTTATATAAAAAAAAAATTCTAAATAACATAGGTAAAGAGGCTATTATCGTATAAAATAATAAATATATGCCTGCTTGAATACGTTCAGGTTGATACCCTCAACCAATAATCAAAAACAAAGTAGGAATTAAACTTATTTCAAAAAATAGATAAAAAATAAATAAATTTAATGAAGAAAAAGTTAAAAACAAAGATAACATTATTAGTAAAATTACAAATAAAAAAAAATTAGGATAAAAAGAAATTCTATATAACTTTTCTCTAGCTAAAACTATTAAACTACAAATTCAAAACCTAAGTAAAATTAAAATAAAAGACAATAAATCCACCCCTAAAAAATAACCAACATTAATAAATATATAATTAAAACTAAAATTAATTAAAAAAATTAAAGAAAAAAAAAAATAAAGATACTGATTTAATCAAAAATTTTTATTTAAAAATCTTAAAGGAATCATAAAAAATAATATAAATAAAAATTTTATCATAAAATATTAAAAGATTGAAAATAATCATTTCCATAAAATCGAATTATAGACACTAAAACAGAAAGACCTAGAACACTTTCACAAACTCTTAAAATTATAAAAATAAATCTAAAATAATAAGAAAATGAAAACCTTAAATAAATAAATAACAATATAAACAAAGAAATAATAATAAATTCTAAACTTAATAATATTAATAATAAATGTTTACGTTTTAAAGTAAATATTAATAAATTCAATATAAAAGACAAAATAAAAAAATTTTCCATTAGTTTTAATAATTTATAAAAATATTGGTCTTGTAAATCAAAAATAAGATTTAATCTTTTAAAACTTCAGAAAAAGAACTATTCCATCTTTAATCTCCAAAATTAAAATTTTTTAATTAAACTACTTTCTGATATTAACATTTTTTTATACCTTTCAATTATTATTAATCTAACAGCCCTATTCATAACTCACCCACTCTCACTTGGAATATGTCTACTACTACAAACTATCATTTATACAATAATCACAGGATCTATTACAAGAAATTTCTGATTTTCATATATTTTATTTCTAATAATAATTAGAGGAATATTAATTCTATTTATATATATAACAAGAATTATCTCTAATAATAAATTTAAATTTTCCAAAATTCTAATAATTACCATTACAACATGTTTTATTACCATAATATTTATATCTCAATATACAAATAATCTATCAAATATTAACTTCTACAATAACCTAAATATTTTAATTAATAACTTTTTCAACACACCTATAACTTTCCTTATATTAATTTTAATAATTTACCTTCTTTTAACTCTAATTGCTACAGTAAAAATTATTAATATTAAATCAGGTCCTCTACGACAAAAATTTTAATGAAAACACCTTTACGTCTAATATCCCCTCTAACAAAAATTATTAATAACTCATTAATTGATCTCCCAACCCCCTCCAATATCTCATCTTGATGAAATTTTGGATCTCTACTAGGCCTATGCTTAACAATTCAGATCATTACAGGTCTATTTTTATCAATACACTATACTGCAAACGTAGAAATAGCATTTAACAGAATTATTCATATCTGTCGTGATGTAAACTATGGGTGATTAATTCGAACCTTACATGCAAATGGAGCTTCATTCTTTTTTATTTGCATATACATCCACATTGGTCGAGGTCTATATTACAGATCTTATTACTTCTCTGCAACATGAACAATAGGAGTATTAATTCTATTTATTACTATAGCAACTGCATTTCTAGGATATGTTCTTCCATGGGGACAAATATCCTTTTGAGGAGCAACAGTAATTACAAATTTATTATCTGCTATCCCATACCTTGGAACAGCAATTGTTCAATGACTATGAGGAGGATTTGCTGTTGATAACGCAACATTAAACCGTTTCTATACTCTTCACTTTATTCTCCCATTTATAATTATAGCAATAGTAATTATTCATCTTTTATTCCTTCACCAAACAGGATCAAATAACCCCCTAGGAACTAATAGAAATATTGATAAAGTCCCTTTCCATCCATATTTTTCATATAAAGATTCATTTGGATTTATTGTTATAATAAGACTTCTATCTATAATCACTTTAATTGCTCCATATTACTTAGGAGATCCTGACAATTTCATTCCAGCAAATCCTCTAGTAACACCAATTCACATTCAACCAGAATGATACTACCTCTTTGCTTATGCCATTCTACGTTCAATCCCAAATAAACTAGGAGGTGTGATAGCCTTAGTTCTCTCAATTGCAATTCTTATAATTATACCATTTATAAACAAAAAAAAACTCCAAAGAAACTCATTTTACCCAATCAACAAAATATTATTTTGATCTTTACTAACAATCTTCCTTCTTTTAACATGAATTGGAGCTCGTCCAGTCGAAGACCCCTACATCCTAACAGGTCAAATCCTCACTATTTTATATTTTAGCTTCTTTATTTTAAACCCTATTATATTTAAATTATGAGATAATTTCCTATTCAACTAATAAATTAATGAGCTTGAATAAGCATATATTTTGAAAATATAATATAAGGTTAATTCCTTATTAATTTAGTACTAAAAATAATTAACTAAAAAAAAATAGACAAAAAAAATAATTTTAATCCAAAATAAAAAAATAACATATTAAGAGAAAATGGTAGATATCTTTTTCAAGCCAAATATATTAATTTATCATAACGAAATCGAGGTAAAGTCCCTCGAACCCAAATTCAAAAAAAAGAAAAACCTGTAATCTTAACAAAAAACATAAAAGAATAAAAATCACACCCCAAGAATAAAACAACACATAATATTCTTATAAATAAAATATTAGCATACTCCGCTAAAAAAATTAAAGCAAAACCACCTCTTCTATACTCAACATTAAACCCTGAAACTAATTCAGACTCTCCTTCAGCAAAATCAAAAGGAGTCCGATTAGTTTCAGCCAATCTAGAAACTAATCAAACCCATCTTAATGGAAAAAACAAAAAACAAAACCAAATCATATGTTGATAAACTATAAAATCAATAACCCTAAAACTCATCAATATAACTAAAAAAGATAATAAAATCAAAATCAATCTTACCTCATAAGAAATAGTCTGAGCAATAGCTCGCATGCCTCCTAGTATAGAATAATTAGAATTAGAAGATCATCCTGATAGCAAAATAGAATAAACTCTTAATCTAGAAACACACAAAATAAATAAAAATCTCAAATTAAAATTTAATAAAATAGTAACAAAAGGAACTCTTAACCATAAAATTAAAGCCAAAAACAAATTTAGCACAGGAGAAATATAAAATAAATTAAAATTGGAAATTAAAGGAAAACTAATTTCCTTAGAAAATAACTTTACTGCATCTCTAAATGGCTGTAATACACCCATAAAACCCACCTTATTAGGACCTTTACGAATTTGAATATAACCCAACACCTTACGCTCTAACAAGGTTAAAAAAGCAACACCAACTAAAACACAAACAACTAAAACCAAAAAACTAATAATAATTAATAACAAATCAAATATATACAAGTATTATCTGTGAAATAAATCACATACTTAAATTCTAAATTTAAAACACTAATCTGCCAAAATAATATTAATATTCAAAATTAATTAATATAATAAATAATTGGTCCTTTCGTACTAAAATATTTAATCTTATTAAAGATAGAATCCAACCTGGCTCACACCGGTTTAAACTCAGATCATGTAAAGTTTCAAAGGTCGAACAGACCTAATATTTTAACTCCTACATTAAAAATTAACTTTAATCCAACATCGAGGTCGCAATCTCTTTTATCGATTAGAACTCTCTAAAAAAATTACGCTGTTATCCCTAAGGTAATTTAATCTTATAATCAGAACATCTGGATCATTTAACCATAAATTAATGTTAATTATTAAAAAAAGTTAATTAAATTTTTCAATCACCCCAATTAAATATTCCATTAATAAATTTTAAATCAAATAACTAAAAATAAAATAATTAATTAATATAAAATTCTATAGGGTCTTCTCGTCTTTTAAAAAAATTTAAGCTTTTTAACTTAAAAATAAAATTCTAAAATTTAAATCAAGACAGTTATTATCTCGTCCAATCATTCATTCCAGTTCCTAATTAAGAAACTAATTATTATGCTACCTTTGTACAGTTAAAATACTGCAGCCATTTAATTAATCATAGGGCAGATTAGACTTAAAATTATAATCAATAAGACATGTTTTTAATAAACAGGCGAACAATAAATTTTGCCGAATTCCTTAAAATAATCTTTTATAAATAATTAATTATACATAAAATTATACTAATTTTATCATTTTTACTTAGATAAAATAGTTTAATCTAAAACTTTAATAAAAAAATTAAAAATTATAAAAATATTATATAAAATAAAATTAATTTTAACAAACTATAAAAATTGAAAATTTCTAATCCTAATTATTATAAATACTTCAAATTTTATAAAATTATATTCTTAAGCTTTTCCCTAAAAATATTTAAAATTAATTCTAATAAATTTCACATAAAAAAATATAGATATTAACTATTAAATTAAATTTATTTCTTAAAAAACTAGATATATTAAAAATCGACTAACATTTCACTACTAATAATATATTATAAATAATACTTCTACATTAAAATATATAAACTATTAACTCTTCTTAATTCGAGAATATTAAAAACTTAATATTTAATTAATAAACCCTGACACACAAGGTACAAAAAATAAATTTTTCTTTTTTATATTTAAATATTATTTTATTAAATATTCTATCACTATACTAATTAACTATTATTATATAAATTTTTTCTTAAAAAATAATAAAACATAAAATTATTTTTATTAAAAATATTAAAAATAAATTTTTTAATTCAAATTAAACTAAATTAATAATTATCTTTTTAATGTAAATAAAAAACTTATGCCAAGCTCTAATTTGAAAACCAGATACACTTTCCAGTACATCTACTTTGTTACGACTTATCTCAAATAATATTGAGAGCGACGGGCGATATGTACATATTTTAGAGCTATAATCATATAATATATTTATATCATATTACTATCAAATCCAATTTCATGAAAAACTTTAATTTAACAATTCATAAATAAATTTATTGTAACTCACCCCTCCTTATTTATAAACTACACCTTGACTTGATTTCTTTTCTTAAAAAAATCATGAACATTAAAATTCTTTAAAAATATTCAACTACAGCGATATATAAATTAATAAAATAAGTAATATAAATCGTGGTATATCAATTATAAGACAAGTTCCTCTGAATAGACTAAAATACCGCCAAATTCTTTAATTTTCATGAACATAACAATTACTAATTAACTTATAAATTTACATTTAAAATAATAGGGTATCTAATCCTAGTTTAATAATAAATTTAATAGAACAAAAATAAAAAATTAATTTTTATTAACTATAAAATTTCACCTAAAATAATCAATATTAAATTACTCCAATTCCTCTTACTACAAATTAAATAGAATTAATTACCTTCCCTGTTTAACCGCAACTGCTGGCACAAGATAAGTTAAAATTATTACATATAACTAAATCTAAATTTCTTTAAAAATTAAAATTATATACTGTAAAAAAACAAATTAACTATTAAAATTAATTTTTTTAATAATCTACATATATATTCTACATACACTAATACTCAAAGCCAGAATAAAACTTTATAATTAAAAATTTTTACATAAACTTTAACTGTTTCCTCCCTGAACTTAGCCTCAATATCTAAATTAAATTATTTCTTTATTCAATATTTATTCCTGAAATCAAATCCTTTCCCAAAATAATAAGATAACTATCTTACTTTAATCGCAAAATAAAAAATAAAATTTTTTAAAAACATTCAAATAATCAAAATAAATGAACCTAAGTAAAAAATCAATTTTAAAAATAAACTAAAACCCCTAAATTAAAATCTACTTATAATAATTGAATGTAAATTAAACCCCACTATCCTTAAATTAAAAATTTTATAACACCCGAATAATCAAAATAACTGAACCTAAAATACAAAATCAACTTAACTAATAAACTAGAACCCCTAAATTCAAATCTACTAATAATAATTGAATGTAAATTAAAACTCACCACCCTTAAATAAAACATTTTTAAAGCATACAAATAATCAAAATGACCGAACCTAAAATACAAAATCAACTTAACTAATAAACTAGAACCCCTAAATTCAAATCTACTAGTAATAACTGAATG